TTTTTAAAAATCCACATTTTACTTTTCAATAGAAAAGTGAGGGGAAATTTTTAGGCACTGCGTTTGTTTGTTTTGAGATCCTAGACAATCAATCGAAGAAGTGGATCAAATTAAATTAAATCAAAAAGAGGAAAGGGCCCTTATTTTCATAAAAGAATTAATAAAAAGAATAAAAAAGGCTTCAAGATATAAGTACAAAAAAAGTGGTTCAGTAATCCAACCTTAAGCAGGAAAATTTCCATCTATTTTTTTTGTATTATTTTGGCGATATGGCCGAGTGGTAAGGCGGGGGACTGCAAATCCTTTTTCCCCAGTTCAAATCCGGGTGTCGCCTGATCAATAAAAGACTCGAAATCTATTATTCAGTTCTGTTGATATATAACTTATAACTCAACCTTTTTCCCCGGCAGCAGAAACGGGTTGTGCATTAGGCCTGGGGTTTTATAAAAGATTGTAGTAAATCTTTGCATCTAGGATTAAAACGATTCTAATGGTGGAAGGGCTATCACGACTTCGAGAGCCCCCTCTATTATACTACTAATGTAGTGTATACTATCTGAATCTTAAATTCCGTTGGATAGACCAGATACGAAATCTAATAAAATTAGCAGTTTCGTTGTGTAAAGACCGGAAGAGCCTTTATATACATAAATATACATAATATACATAAATATACATAATAATAAGAGTACTTACTATATATCTATACAGACTCACGAGAATTTATGAGCGTTCACATTCAATATTAGACTGAGTGGAAAATAAAATTAACTTCTCTAGAGATAAAAACGGGCAAAAAGAACAGGCCCTTTTATTCCTATATGTTCCATTCGTAACATTGCCTTAAGGCGTAATTGCCTATTTTACTTGTGTTGAGTCTTTCCCAATTAGAAGTCGTATAGGAATTTAGTAGAAGTTATTGGGATTAGTTCATCAACAGTGTTCGGTCAGAGTCCCTTTTTGACTCTGCGCCGTTGATTCGACTATTATTAATGAGCAATAATGGAATAATTCCTTCATAGAGATAGGGGACATAATTCACATGGATATAGTAAGTCTCGCTTGGGCTGCTTTAATGGTAGTCTTTACTTTTTCCCTTTCACTCGTAGTATGGGGAAGAAGTGGACTCTAGAGGTACTACGAATTGAATTGATTTAGGAATCTCAAACCATATCAATTGTTTTATAGATCGTTCTGCAACATGTTTTGAATTATTTAAAAAATATCTTCATTTAGGACTTACCTTACATTGGATTCTAGTGGAGTAATGTATTTTATGAAAAAAATTCTTTCAATCAAAGAGATATTTCCAGGATTCCCATATTAGTATCTCGAAAGCAAGGGGATACAGATTATTGTAATTTTATTCCAACCAAATTCGTCCTAAAATTTCTATTTCAATGAACGGGCTCTTCCCAGAATTTTAGTTTTAGATGGATACTAAAGAAGGCCCGACCCCCCTTTTTTTGTTTCCCTCTTTACTTTTTCCTGCTCAAAAAGAAAATTTTTAAGTGTATACACGATTTCTAGGAGAAAAAATTAGGCATAGTAGTTGTATAACGAGAGAGTATGCATAATAAGATCTTGACTTGGGAGTCACATATTGCGCACTTACCGATTCTTTTATTTTTTTCGAAATTACATTATTACATTAAGGTTTTCAAGCATTAAAAATTTGTGAGGTTTATTCTTTATTATACTTATTCATTCCCTTTTAAAATTTTAAAATCCGAATCAATGGATCAATCCAGTTTTTATTAGGAATACTATAAAAAAAATATTACGGCTCTTTAATAGACGCCGCTAATGCTTTTTCCTTCGTTGATTCTTTCGATAGATCACGAGACGCAGATTACAAATAATAAGAAATCTCTAAATTAGAACTATAAAGTAAGACAAGACAATTTTTTAATTTTAATATTGATCAAAAAAAAGATGTATAAAAAAAGACATTTGGTTCTATGTAAATTCCATATATTATCTTGATATTTACATTACATATATCAAGATAATATTGTAGATTGATCAACACGAAGTCCCTGTCTTTATTATAAAGTACAACTTTAGACACTACACTAAAAATAAAAATAATAGATATGGTAAGAAAGAAATATATATTTCTTTCTTACTATACTAGAATATCGGATCTGATAGAATACTGTCGATTCTAGTCCGCTCATTTCATTTAAGATGCCAAATTGGAATAATTTTCCCTTTTTTATTCAATCTTTGATAAGAACTCAGAAGTCAAGTTTCATTCAAATTAATTAATCCTTTTTATTTTGACTTTCTGTTTTTACATAAATTATAAGCAGAAAAGCAGTAGGAACTAGAATGAACAGTGCAGTAGCAATAAATGCAAGAATATTTACTTCCATAATTTCATTTTTTTTTACTTCACAATAACTCGGGATTTAATCCCATAGAGATGATAAGCCTGTAAATTCAATGAATGAATTATCTCTCAATGATCTTGAATCGGATCAATATCATGAATAAC